AGAATTGATAGCTTGTATTTCTGTTGTATCAATTATCATTTCAACGATCAACTTCTCCCATAATGATATCTATGCTACCTAGTATCGTCATAATATCAGCCAATTTCATTTTTTTAACTAACTGAGGAAGAATTTGCAAATTGATAAAACCGGGTGGGCGAATTTTCCATCTCCAGGGAAAAACACTCTGATCTCCTATCAGAAAAATTCCCAATTCTCCTTTTGGGGTTTCGACTCTTACATAAAGTTCTTGCTGTGATAATTCAAAAGTCGGAGAAGGTTTCTTACTAATGAATCGATAATCAAAATCATTCCATTCGGGATCCCTTACTCTATCAAAGCGTCGGATTTCTAAATTCTCATAGGGCCCCCCTGGAATTCCTTCTAGAGCCTGTTGAATAATTTTTATAGATTCTGTCATTTCGCTGATTCGTACTAAATAACGAGCTAACGAATCCCCTTCTTTTTGCCATTGTACTTCCCAATCAAATTCGTCGTAACACTCATAATGATCAACTTTACGAAGATCCCATTGTATTCCGGAAGCTCGTAGCATTGGTCCTGATAAACCCCAATTTATTGCTTCTTCTCCGCCAATAATGCCTACTCCTTCAACTCGTTCTAAAAAAATAGGATTCTGTGTAATAAGCTTTTGATATTCAGCAACCCCTGTTAAAAAATAATCGCAAAAATCTAAACATTTATCTATCCATCCATGAGGTAGATCAGCAGCTACTCCTCCGAGACGAAAATAATTATGCATCATTCGCATACCGGTGGCAGCTTCGAATAGGTCATATATCAATTCTCGTTCTCGAAAAATATAGAAGAAGGGGGTCTGTGCCCCAATATCTGCCATAAAAGGGCCAAGCCATAACAAATGCGAAGCTATACGACTCAACTCCAACATAATGACTCTGATGTAGCTCGCCCTTTTAGGTACTTGAATATTGCCTAACTGCTCTGGTGCATTTACAGTTATTGCTTCTGTGAACATAGTAGCTAAATAATCCCAACGTGTTACATAAGGCAAATATTGTATAATTGTTCGGTTTTCTGCAATTTTTTCCATTCCTCTGTGTAAATAACCCAATATTGGTTCGCAGTCAATAACATCTTCACCATCTAGAGTAACGATGAGTCGAAGAACACCATGCATTGATGGGTGGTGAGGACCCATATTGACTATCATGAGGTCTTTTCTTGTAGCTGGTGCAGTCATAGGTTTTTCCCCATTCATTCTTCCATGAATTGCTGAAAGTGAAAAAAAAAAAAGAAGTTCATCAAAATTTAAACGATCAAAAAGATTCTTCAAATTAACGAGTTTTTATCTCTCGAATATCCAACTGACCAATTATTTCTTTATAACGTACTCTATTTTTTTTTGACAAATAAGCCAATAGCCGTTGACGTTTTCCTAGAATTTTCCGTAGACCTCTCTGAGATAAATAGTCTTTTTTGTGCAATTTCAAATGTGAAGTAAGTCTCCGTATCTTATTGGTAAAACTGACTACTTGAAATTCAACAGACCCCCTGTTTTCTTTCTTTTCTTCTTGTGAAGTAACGGAAATGAATGAATTTTTGACCATAAAAGAATTTCCTCTTCCTTTTTTTACTTTACAGATATGTAATTTTATCGATCAGAAATAATAATGCCAGTAATTTGAATGTGATATACATAATGATCTTAATTTCTTTATCGACTCCTAATTTTATCAATTAAAATGAATTAATCAAATTGGATTCGAATAGGGATACAAAAGGATGGTACGTTTTTGCCCTCACAAAAGCGAATAATTTATATTTCAACCGAAAATGAAGAAGATTTTGTTGATTCAATTCACTTTTTATCTAATTGATACTTTATTGACGTATATTAGAATGGGATGTAAGACAAGGTATGTGTACATCTGTTTACTTTCATATACCATATACGGTATAGGATATATAGGAAAAATACGGTATTAACATTAACCAATTTTCAATCGTGGATACATACGTAGTCTTAACATATTGATACGACTGCCATTATTCGTATCAAACCAATAGCGATTCATACAAGCTAAATCTTCTAATCGATAATTCGGCCAAAGAAAGAACTTTAATTGAATTAATTCATTTTTATCACTATCAAGATGTTTACTTTCATCCAAAAATAGACTCCAGTTTTTTACGTTGTTCTCGTTACAAAATACCGGATTTCTATTCACACCATTTTTATTCGTTGAACTGAAACAAATTAAAATTCTCAATTCTCTACGACGTCTAGATGATAAAATATTTTCAGGAACAAGTAAATTCGAATGATTTTTATCTCTATTTCCAGTCATTCTTTGATGTTTTGAAATAGATTCATCAAAATTCTTCTTATCAACATATCCTCGTTCTCGATATCTTTGATTAATTTGGCGTTTACTCTTATGAACCAATGAAATACCTATGGTTTGATACATAATAAATTGTCCATCATTTTTTACAGACAGACGAACCGATTCGATAATCAATATCCCTTTTTTCATCAATTCTGTAAGAGGTAAATTCTTCTGAATCAGCATTATATTCAGACTCATTTCTCTTCTTTGAATAGAGGATATAGTAATTTTTCTTGGGTTTCTCAGTCTAAGCAGGAGACAATATACCTTAATATTATTGATCATTCTTTGATTCAAAGCATCGTCCCATCTCAATTGAAAAAGCAAATATCGTTTCAGGAAGAAATTTAGTTCTGCTTCCGTGTTGCTCTTGTATTGTTTTTTCGTTTTACGTTTTTTCATGTCTGATCGCGCATAATCTTCTTCAATATCTTTTTGTTGGTTTGAGAGAAGGGATCCAAGATTTCTTTGGTTTTGTGCATCTGAACCACGATCTCGTCGATCTGCGGGTTCTTTTTCTTCTTGATTTCGATTCTTTAATTCAAAAGATTTTTTTTCTTCATTCGATGGTATAAAAAAATTCACTTTTGGCTTTCCATTGACGTTTTTATTTTCACTAAGATTTTCATTTATATTCAAATTTAAAAGAAGTAATTTGCTTGGTATAATCCACGGTTTCATTTTATATGCATTATAAAGTAGCACAAATTCGGGGAAGAACCAAAGTTCCAGATTGGATATAGGACAATTTAGTATTTCTTCATTCATTCCCATCCAATCAAAAAAGATTTTTTTATGATTGGGTGGATTGATTTCTAGATCTTGATGAATTGTAAGATAAAAAAGACCTTTCTTATCAATTTTATCAATTATTGGGTAATTATTAGTTCCAATCTTAGTTTTTTTATTACTGTTGGAATCGATCTTGATCCAGGCCTCAATATTGACTTTTTTTCTAAGACAAAACTTGAGAATTTTCCAATCAAAATATTTTCTATCTGGATTTTTTTCCATATACATACTATCACCTCTTCCTAGATAATTATTGATAGGAATACCCCCCCATTTATCAAATAATTTGCCTTTAGGTGTGTTGTAATTATAAGAAATCTTTTGATTCGTATTTACTTGTAATGGTGATCCATAAACAGAAATATATGAGTTCCTCTTAGTTTCATAATTAATAGATTGATATGATAAAAGATCATATTTAAAGTATTTTTGAAAATTATCTTTTTGATTCGATAATGAATATACTTCAGAATCTTTTTGTTTTTTGTAATAAAGTAATTGGTTTTTTTCATATGAATTCCATTTCTTTAAATCTTTCTTTTGAGCTGTACGACATTGATTGACTCTATTTCGCCATTTTTGTGGGATTAATCTAGACCATCTAATCTGAGATAAATCGTATTGATAATGACCTCTTAACCAGTTTTTCCATTGATTCGCTCCATAACTCCGAAATTTCTTATATCTTAATTCAGAATGAATTATTCCTTGTGTTCCAAAAGAATCCTTTATCTCAGTCTTAAGAAAAAAAGATGTTCCGTGATATTGAAGAACAGATCTTAATTTATCCAAGTGGGTTTGGGATAAATTGTAAAATACATATGCTTGTGACAAGGCGGATAAGTCACAAAAAATAGGTGAATTCCTTTTAATATTAGTAATATTATAAAGTGACTTTTTTATAGTCGAAATAAAGTGAATTGTATTTTGATTTGTTTTATTAATTCTTTCTTGATTTGTTTCATTAGTGTAAATGTATTTATCAATCATTTTTTTTGTTGATTCAAGAAAAAGTTGTATATTGATTTGGGGAATATTAATGATACACCGAAAGACATCTATGTAGATTCTTTCAATGAAAATTTTTATAAAATAATGTAATTTACTGATTAATCGAGCATTTCTTCTTTTTAATATTTGCCAAATATTTTTTAGTGATTCTAGTCTTTTGGCATTATAAGTTGTTTTGTTAGAATTAATATTTATTCCTGGAGTTACTTTTTTTTTGTCGTTTGTAATTTTTTCTATTTGATTTCTAATTGTGCGTGTTCTATCAGTCAGATCCTTCAGTTTTTTTTCTGTCAGGGAATAATTTGTCCAATCTGTAGATCGAATTTGATTAAACGATTCATGAATTATCTGATTGTTGATTATCGAATCTTTTTCTTTTTTAGTTTCACTTAATTCATATACTTCTCTCAATCTAAATAACAGAATTTGATTTACTTTTGAAAGTACTTTTCTTATTCTTTTTATAAATAGAACACTTTTGATGACCCAATTTTTTGTTTCTTTTGAGACTGTTATAAAAAAGTTTGTTCTTCCCTTTAAAACTCTTAAAACTATAAAATATTTCTTTTTCAATTTTGTAATTTTTTTTTTGAGTTCTTTAAAAATGGGCTCAAAAAAAGAAGGTCTTTTTCGGGGAGAACCAAAAGGAAGTTCAGCTTCCATTCCCCAAACCGTTAAAAAACAAAAATCATCTTTTTTTTTTATTTTTTTCATTAGATCTCTATGAGAGGTTTGCAGCTTAGATCTGTGCCAAGGTTTCAGACAGAAAGGAAATAGGATTTTTATCTGAATACCGTCTGTTAACCAATTTTTCGGAAATTCGGT